CAGATTGTACTTTTCCAGTTAGTCCATAAGGATCGGACACCCATATTCCAGGCCCATATAAGCCTGTTACATGAAATGCGCCAAAACCAAAGCAAGCCACCCCTGAAAGAAATAAATGAATTCCAAAGATCTTGGGCAAATCCAAAGAGGGTTTTCCCGTACGTTCATCACAGAATATTTCTAGGTCCCAATACACCCAATGCCAGATGGCCGCCAAAAAGCACAAGCCAGAAAACACAATATGTGCCCCTGCCACGCCTTCATAACTCCAAATACCCGGATTGGTTATAGTTCCTCCTGAAATACTCCAACCACCCCACGAATTGGTTATTCCTAAACGAGTCATGAAGGGTATAACAAACATACCTTGTCTCCACATTGGATCAAGAACGGGGTCAGAGGGATCAAAAACCGCTAATTCGTATAGAGCCATCGAACCGGCCCAACCCGAAACTAGAGCCGTATGCATTATATGGACAGAAAGCAATCGACCGGGATCATTCAATACGACAGTATGAACACGATACCAAGGCAAACCCATGGAAATACCCCTTTATCAAAGAAAAATAGACACTATGTAACTTTATCGCATTGGAATATACTATGTTATGTACTTTTCAGCGGATTTTGTATGAGAAAAGGTTACTATTTATTCTATTCCGTTGAAAATAACGGAAAAATTCTGTTCGTAAGAACAAAGAGAAGCAGATCTATTCTATACCCGATAAGTACCAATACGCAATGGGAGCATTGGTCCCATTTTGTGGGAACGAATGCATGGATACTTGTTTATTATTCGAACAGTCGATCCCTTCATTAAAATTTTGATTTATTCATTCTGTCTTTCTCTAAAAACCTTCCAATTTATGTATAAACTAGAATAAACAGAAAAAAATGATGAAGACAATAAACTGATTCTTACGTTTCCATATTAAAGTGAAGTATAGTACTTAATTTTTTTCTTTAATTTAATGCCTATTGGTGTTCCAAAAGTACCTTTTCGGAGTCCTGGAGAGGAAGATGCAGTTTGGGTTGACGTATAGTGCGACTTGTCAGACATATTGGGTCATATGGGATTTACCCGTTTTCTCCCCCGATTGAGATATCCTCTGTTTCGCCCAAGAAATATTGTATTGATTGAAGAATCAATCATTCGGAGCGTGAAGTGAAATTAGATCAATTTATATTGAGGATCAATATTATCAATTAGAAGAATTTATGGTTGACTTGGACTAATAAAATCAAGTATCCAGGCTCCGTTCAGAAAATACCAAATTGGTAATAGTAATATATGTACAATTACCACTTGTAGCATAGACGATTCTTAGTATTTAATTATAGGGGTGATCTCAAACTGCCATGCCAACCAGTATGATGAATACATCGAATAGTTTGGGGGAGGCATGAAACGAATTGAAAAAAGTCGTAGCAAAAAGAAATGGTACTGAGATCATTTGTCCTATATGTGCAAATAGAATTCGGGTAGATCTTTCCCCGGAGTAGAACATGAACCTAAAAGAATTGAAAGGACCCATTCAGGAACAAGAAAATGACATCGTGATTTGAATCTCGACGAAACAATACATCAATGAAGGTTAATTCAATAAAAATAAATAAGTTAAGTTCGGTAAATTCTTTTTTTTAGGGAAGGGGGCTAAAACTCATATTTTTTTGAAAAATAGAAGAAAAACCCCTTCATTTTCATTAGAAAAACAGAAATCTGTAAAAAAAAAAGAGATAGGATTGGAATCGACACGTTGATTCTTTTTTTCGCAATTTTTTTGAACCGTATGCATCCAAAGGTGCACGTACGGTTCAAAAGGGATACAATTTTGTCCTAATCAACCGACTTTATCGAGAAAGATTACTTTTTTTAGGCCAAGAAGTTGATAGCGAGATCTCAAATCAACTTGTTGGTCTCATGGTATATCTCAGTATAGAAGATGATACTAAAGATCTTTATTTGTTTATAAACTCCCCCGGCGGATGGGTAATACCAGGAATAGCCATTTATGATACTATGCAATTTGTTTCGCCTGATGTACATACAATATGCATGGGATTAGCCGCTTCAATGGGATCTTTTATTCTGGTCGGAGGAGAAATTACCAAACGTCTAGCATTCCCTCACGCTTGGCGCCAATGAGTTTGAAAAAAAAAGAAGAAGACTATGCCTTCGCCATATCGAATGTGAATAATAGGTAATAATAGCATGGCACTTCGAGTTCGATATGAACAAACTATTATTGTTTTTCCTAACACGAGATTTTGTATCGAGATAGTAGTATGAAACAAAGGTTATTTCCGATTTGATTTTATTTATGTGTCGGGAGTACATTTTCAGCGTCACAAACCATTTTTCTTGCACACCAGAAGTCTCTTTCTGATATTTATGTTACGAAAGAAAGAGTGCGAAAATAAAAAAAAAAAAAAAAAGATCATTTTTCCTTATTTGATCATATCAAAAAGAAACTTTGGGATTGCTAAATCGCAGACGAGATAAATATAGAAAGCAACAGAACCATCATAGTATTTTTTTACTCCTACAATACGAAAGGAAGGGTGGTAAATGGATCATTCAACGATCTGGATCGGATGGATTCTATTTTTTTCTTCGATAGAATAGAAAGGAAATTCCATTGCAGAGCCGTATGCAATGCACAAAGGATGCCTGTACGGCTGTTCAATTCTATTTGTTTTTTTTTTTCTTCTTGTTTTTTTATCCCTTACTTTAGCCCAATCGTGCGAGATAGAAGAACCGTTCATGCATGATGTTATATCAAATATTATCAGGGTTATGATTCACCAGCCTGCTAGTTCTTTTTATGAGGCGCAAGCAGGCGAATTTATCCTGGAAGCGGAAGAACTACTGAAACTTCGCGAAACCCTCACAAAGGTTTATGTACAAAGAACGGGCAACCCTTTATGGGTTATATCCGAAGACATGGAAAGGGATGTTTTTATGTCAGCAACAGAAGCCCAAGCTCATGGAATTGTTGATCTTGTAGCGGTCGAAAATGAAAATACTGGGGATTCCGTGTAAATACATGATTCCGCTTCAAACCATAATTCGAACTTTCCGCGATTTTATATTGAATGGAAATAATTCATAATCATCAATCATCAGGTTAAGATCGATCTAAACCAACCAATTTTGTTATATATATTATGATATGCCGACAATTAAACAACTTATTAGAAACACAAGACAGCCAATAAGAAATATCACGAAATCTCCCGCGCTTCGAGGATGTCCTCAGCGTAGGGGAACATGTACTAGGGTGTATGTGCGACTCGTTTAGATCATGAGTTCGAACAAATGAAACAATTTTTCCAGTACCAATCACCAGTACCAATGAATAGGATAGATAGAGTGGAAAAAGCCATTTACTATCTAAAAATAAACTAAGAAAAAAAAAAATGAAGATCTATCATATACCTATATTTTTTGTGTATGAAGTTGAAATTTATGGTTTCCATTGGTGCAAATCCAATCACCTCAATTTGAGATGAGAAGCAATTCCCCATTGGTAGCATAGCAAATAGTTATCCATTAAGCGGAGGAAATAGTACTATAAGAAGTAAAAAGGTTATGTTCCTATTTTTGAAAGAACGGACTAACAAGGTCAGCTACCTAGCCAACTTTCATAATTAAATGCCGTCACTGTATGGATATCCTTTCTTGTGAAAAGAGCTATTACTGTATAATTGATTGGTAGAGCCAAGGAGAGTGAACTATACAAGTTCACAATAACATTTGATTAAATGAAAGAGGGGGCTCCGGTGTATAGAGAGGACCTCACCGTTTACGAAGTAACCATAGAAACGACGGAACCCACTATTTTTTATTTCTTTTATTTATTTAATATCGCTGGAATTTCCTATTTCCAGGTATTTTACCTGGAAGAAATAAAAAATAGTGGTTGGGAAGGTCATAGTAGCAAAAGCCATTGGAATTTATATTTTATATATCGGAAAAATCCGTTTTGTTATTAATCAATCGGGGGATAAAAGGATGACTGAAAGAAGAGAAATCAATTAGTTATTCATTAAAGTTTAATTTGATTCAATGACCAGAGTTAAACGAGGATATATAGCTCGGAGACGTCGAACAAAAATTCGTTTATTTGCATCAACCTTTATAGGGGCTCATTCAAGGCTTACCCGAACCGCTACTCAACAGAAAATGAGAGCTTTGGTTTCCTCTCATCGAGATAGGGGCAGGCAAAAGAGGGACTTTCGTCGTTTGTGGATCACTCGGATAAATGCAGCAGTTCGTGAGAATGGGGTATTCTATAGTTATAGTAGATTCATACACAATCTGTACAAGAAGCAATTGCTTCTTAATCGTAAAATACTTGCGCAAATAGCTATATCAAATAAGAATTGTCTTTACATGATTTCCAATAAGATTATCAAATAAAAGAGATTCTATTCTAAAGTCATATATAGGAATGCTTGAAACAGAATTGAATTCCCCGGAGAGCGGCCCCCGGGAAGATAGAACAAAAATAAATTAAGAAATTTAGATAAGTAGTAGGAATGAATAAACATCTTTCAAAAAAAAGATTCCTTCCTTCCTTTCCCTATTTATTGTTTCTTATAACACAACAATCAAATCCAGATTTGAGACTTTTTCGAACAAAACATCAATCTGAGCTTGGGTTCCAATTAGAGTTTTGAATCAATGGAAGAGTATATCTATTTATTTCTGGTTCTAGGACCAGTAGTTCTAGGAATCGACTCTGCTCTCTCAAACTGTTTTTCATTATTAAGAAAAGGTAACAAAGATAAAATACGAGCTTGTTTTATAGCAATAGTAATTAATCGTTGTTGTTTCAAGGTCAATCTATTCACCCGTCTAGATAATATTTTTCCCTGTTCACTAATAAATCGACTAATTAAACTCATGTTTCTATAATCAATTCGATCCCCCGATTCAATTGGGGGAAAACGCCTACGAAAAGATCGCTTGGATTTACGAAAAGGTTGCTTGGATTTATCCATGGTTTATTCCTTATCTCTAAAATTCTATTTTTTTATTGATTTCAGATCCGACCGAAATAGGTTTTATTTGTATTTTGTATATTATATATATATATATATGTATATGTGGTAATGTTAAGTTCTTCCTTTTCCTCCTCCTTTGATTTGAAAGATCATACACACGTGTTTCGTTCGATCTATTTCTTTATTTCCCCATGAATCGTATGCTTGTGACAATAGCGACAAAATTTTCTCAAGTCTAATCGACTGGGTGTATTGTGTCGATTCTTTTGAGTAATATATCTAGAAATGCCCGGCGATTCCTTATTGACACCATTTTGGATACAACTTGTACATTCCAAAATAACTCTAACTCGGACATCTTTACCCTTAGCCATGAACCTCCTTTGAATTTTTGTTTGATCGACTTAACTCTTCTATTTTCGACCCGAACCTAAGAAGACGAAAAGAAAAAAAAAAATCAATATCAAATATCAATAGAAGTTACTAACTAGAAATTCCATTTCTAAAGTTTTCGTTCTAATTATTTATGTAATTCTAATTAATATTAATAGAATATTATTTATATAGTAATAATGTAAGTAATACAATTTTTTCTAACTATCAATTATTCGTATTCTAATCCCAGTATTTCATTTAAGTATCTTTTTCTATGCTATGCTTTCGTGAAGCTTTTATTTACCTTACACTGGACCCTCTTTCCATTTCTGTTCCCCAAAATAGGATTTTAGATCCACCGGATTTTTGCTGAGGTTCAATACACTTTTTATTTTTCTTTCCTTCCTATCCTAAAGAACTGAAAAAAGGGGGGCGAAGTTTTAGTCACGTCGCGTAGAATTGTATCTCCAATTTTCTTCATTTTTTCGCATATCAATAACTAGAATGAAAAAAAAGGGAATGACAAAGCATCTGGGAATAAACGATTAATTTCTATCAATAGACCCGCTAAAGACCCAAACCATAGAGTAGTTAGCACAGGTGCTGTGGAAAGATATGTTTTTATATCTTGCATTGAAAATCCTCCTTCTTTATTGTAATACATATATGGTCAGATGCTGTAGTTCAAGATCATTTGTATTTTTTTGTACGGAATTCCTAACAAAAACGGATATGTATAATGAACAGTAGATGAGATTTTCCTATCCCTGTTCCTAAAAAAGGGGATCCCCTTCTTCCTAAGCATTACCGATAAATATTCATTCTTTTTTTATACGTTAGGTTTCAGATGTATATAATTCTTTTATTATATGAAACCAAAAAGAAGAAATGACAAGAAAATTCTATATGGATAGAGGAGAAAATAACGATATGGAAAACAAGACATGGATTTTGTACAATGACACTGTACAACAATTTTAAAAAGGGATGTAGCGCAGCTTGGTAGCGCGTTTGTTTTGGGTACAAAATGTCACGGGTTCAAATCCTGTCATCCCTACCTATTACTTCTCCTATGGGCGGTAACGAGGGATTAATTGAGTGAGATCAATTAAATAAAATCGGACATAATCTTTCATTTTTGCATACCAATGTATGCAAGACGCATTGGGGGTACAAAAATGCAAAAATCCTTTTCTTTACAATCGTATCTCCTGGCATAAGAAAGCGCTCTTAGTTCAGTTCGGTAGAACGCGGGTCTCCAAAACCCGATGTCGTAGGTTCAAATCCTACAGAGCGTGATTCCGTTTATGTTATTTCGAATCACAATAAAAAAACTTACCAAAACACAGTTGAATTGCAACTTGAATTTGACCTCCTGCAAGGAGGAGGTCAATAAAAAAAAAAAAAAAATGTTATTCAATCAAAGGTCCAACTGATCACCGCGTCTGTATTGTAAATATGCAGTTACAAATAATCCTGCTAAAGTAATAGGAATTAGACCTAAGACGATTCCAAATAGAAAAACTTCAATCATTTCGATTTGTTTGAGGAGATAAAAAGAAAGGTAAGATCTATCCCTAAATATTAATCTGAAAAATCCGCGAATCTCAATGACCAAGAATTAACAATTGACACGGGAAGGAGCCATAGAATACCTGAAAGAGAAATATTTATTTTTATTAATTTGTTCATTCAATTCATTTCAAATAAGTCGTATCTTGTTCAAACCAATTAATAGAGCTGGGGTTATAGTTGAAGCAGCCAATAGAAAACCGAAATAACTAGTTATAGTAGGCATGAAAGAGCTAAATTAGATATCTTCTTTTGCTACATATGTTGATAAAAAACTTACCTAAGTTTCCATTTTTTCAGATACGACGGTAAGAAAAAATCAATTGACAGAATTAGTTTAGTTCTAATTGAAAGTTCTTGATTCATCAGTCATTATAGATAGTACTAAAAAAAAAAATAGAATTCCAAATTACATAGGTAAAAAAAAAAAAATTAATTTATCCGCTTATTTAAGTAATTTTTGAATATTTGGAATAAAAGAATTGGATTTGAAAATAACTTCAATTTTGATCATTTCTTTTTCAATAGAATCTAGTCCATTTT